ATGAAAAAAAGTAAAGGAAAATAAAGATTTTTTTTTTTATTGAAAAGACGCAATACTGAGTAGTTATCATTTGGATTTTCTTATGTCATTAGGGAAACATAATTTGAAATCAAAATCGAAGAATCGTTCATGAATTCGCAGTCAAGTCAATAGTTAATGGTTCCATTTTATCATGAATTTTTACTTTTGTGACTGAAAGTCTATATATTTGCAAAGGTATGGATCCAATCAAAATAAAAGGAAACATTTTTTTTAGTAGGAAGGGAATTAAGGAAAAGGGATTCAAAATGAAAGTACAATAAAAAAAAATAAGTTCAGTAATCCATCCAAAAGAGGTAATATTTTCATCTATTTTGTATCGTTTTGGCGGCATGGCCGAGTGGTAAGGCGGAGGACTGCAAATCCTTTTTCCCCAGTTCAAATCCGGGTGTCGCCTGATTTTTATTAATAAAAGACTCGAAATCACTTATTGACTGATATAATCTATAACTCACCGAATTGTTCCCCAGCCGAAGGAGAGGCGGGGTCTCTTGATACGTACTTGATTCTAAGCATCTGGGGTTCTCAAATGAAAAGTGAAAGTTTTTTTAGCCTAGGATTTAAGGAAAGATTATAGTAAGTAATGGAAGAGAATCAAGAGGTCTTGATAGACCTTCCACTACTAGTGGGTTGGTTACTGACTGGACCTTGAATTCGATTGGATAGCCGGAGGTCATATCTAACTAATTAGTAGTTAGTAATTGTGGAAAAGCGGAATATGTTTTGTATCCAAACTCAAATCAAAAGAGTCTCTGAGTACTCAGGTATTCGATTGGATAACTAGCTTTTTTTATAGAATAGAAAAAGTTCAAAAAGAACTTCTTTTCCACTGGTCAAGAGTCGAATAAACTGTTAAAAATCGTATAGGAATTTGTTATATGTATGTGTCTTTATTGGATTGGTTCATTAAATTAAAAATTAAATTAATAGTCCGAAATAAAAATCCTTTTTTGACTCTGTACCACTGATTTCACTATTATTAATGAACAATAATGGAATAATTCCTTCATATTCATAGAGATAGGGGACATAATTCACATGGATATTGTAAGTCTTGCTTGGGCGGCTTTAATGGTAGTCTTTTCATTTTCCCTTTCACTTGTAGTATGGGGAAGAAGTGGACTCTAGAAAGACTACTTAACTAATTCTAATTGAGTTTTGAGTTGAGGAATCAAACTGTATCAAATTGTTTTGTAGATCGTTCCGCAAAGTGTTTTTAAAGAAAAAAATGTCAATCAAAGAGGTATTTCAATAATTCCTATGTTTCCATTTTGAAAGGAGATAGAGATGATAGGAAATTTATTTCAAACGAATTTTTCCTAAATTCTCTATTTCGCCGAACGGACTCTTATCCAAGGACAATGAATGGGGAACAAGAGACCCCTTTTCTTTTGTTTTCCTCATCCAAGAGAAAGCCGTTCTGTTATTAATTTAATATAATATATATTTAAGGATATACGTACTTTCTAGAGGAAAGAACATAGACATAGTAGTTGTTCAACAAGATATACACATAATAAGATCTTGACTTGGGCGAGTCGCATATTTGGCACTTATCACTTGTTTTCTTATTTTCGAAAATCGACTCATTTCATATCATGGTTTAAGTATTACAAATTAATGAGGTTTATTATTCGAAGAAATTTCCATACCATAGAATTCTTTGGATCATTTATCAACCAGTCAATCAATTGAATTACTTTATTTCTTAGTTCTTGGGAATGATAAAAAAAAATTACTAAGTTGGTTTTTTATTAATATAGGCCATACCCATATCATTTTTCTTTCTTTGATTCTTTCGGTGGATGCTGGGATTTATATTTGAAATAATAGGAAATCTAGGAATTCAAACTGTAAAATATAAATAAGAGTTGAGTTGCCTTTCGATTATTTCGGATTGATCAGAATCAATACAAATCAATCAAATAGATGTAGCAGAAAAATAGAATTGGGATCACTATATACCTAACATATATGAAGATACATATTCTAGATTGATCTATATTAAATTAAGTCGGTATCTTTACTTTACTTTAATAGAATTCAATTCTAGTACAACTTTCTACACTACAAAAAACAAAAAAAAACACCAATCTAATAGATAGTATGGTAGAAAGAAACATATGAATCTTTCTACCATACTATAAAATTTCATCGAATACTGCTAATTCTAGCCTGCTCGTCTCATTTAAGAAATGAAATTGGACTTTCTATTTTTTTATTTTAATCAAAGAAATCAAGTCTCATTCAAATTAATCATTTTGACTGACCGTTTTTACATAGATAATAAGTAAAAAGGCTGTAGGAACTAGAATGAAGAGTGCAGTAGCAATAAATGCGAGAATATTTACTTCCATAATCTCATCGTTTTTTTACTTCGCAATAACTCGGGATTTAATCCCATAGAGATGATAAGAATTTCGCCTGTAAATTCAATGGGATGAATTCCATCTTAATGATATTGAATCGGATTAATATCATGAATAACAATATCTGAGCTATCATATCAATTCGCCGTCGCGAATTGAATAGTATAACATAGGAAGATCTTTTATCCATACTGAATAAAAAAAAAAAAAAATAGAATGATAAATAAGGAATTCTATTTTTTTTTCATAACCTACTGTCTTCCTTGTACAATCAATCATCTGATGAAGTCTCATCTGATCACTTTTCCACTTCTATTGGTTGCAAAACCCCAAAAACCAACTTTGATCTTTCTTTTATTAATATCCTCCCCTCTTTTCTTAGGTTAGTACTAGTGCACATATATGAAAAGTTCAACGTGTAATTTGAATGAGATAGAATGTTTCAAATTGAAATTAGTTAGTCTTAATGATTGAGATGGTGGAAAATCGGAGACAGAAGGAGAGATAGGATTAATCTGAAAAGTATTTTGTCAGGATAACTATAATAAAAAGAAAAAAAAATTGTCTATTGTACAAGATGTACAAGAAACGAATTCTATATGTGTATGTACTCCCGAAAAGCATATGGGACTCTATTCCATTAGATAGGCGAAAGAAATTGAAAAACCAGACCCAATCCATATGGTATCTCTTGGACTTGGAATCCTAAATAGGATCTTATCAATAAAAAATGGAAAATTATATATACTAGTACTAATCCACATATCTCTCCCAGTAATCAGTCCTGGCTGAAGTAATGAAAATTTTCAGGTTTTTTTTGATGAGAAATAAATGAAAAAGAAAAGAAATAAGAATCCCTATTGAGAGTGAAATTCTATTGTCTTCCATCTCCCAGAAAGTGGAAAGTGGAATTGATCTATTTTATTTATTGGTTAGTGGATCCGTCGGGACTGACGGGGCTCGAACCCGCAGCTTCCGCCTTGACAGGGCGGTGCTCTGACCAATTGAACTACAATCCCCGGAAACTGAGGTATAGAGTATCCATTTTTTTTTTTATGATTTGATTCAAAACATTTCGAATTTCAATTTTCGTGTTGGAGCAGAGACGCAAGGACTATTTTGATATCCACATGAATATGCACTTTAGTGAAAACCACACGAATTACTAGTCATTTTTCCTTATTTCAAATCGATTGAGAATCAATCTTTCAATAAAGAAAAGGAGTCTTCTTCCTTATTTTATTATTAAGTATAAATACTTTAATTTAATATTAAGTATTTATACTTAAAGATTAAGCTTAATAATAAGCTTAAGGTCATGATATAAATCTAGATCATTATCATGATCAAAATTTCCCGGAAAAACTAAATCGAGCAAACAAATAAAAAAAAGAAAGTATATAAGAGAATATATAGCAGAAAATTTGACTTGTTTATTCCGCGTATCGGCCATTTCTAGAGGACAAATATCTTCATCTCATAGCGAATGAGCGAATTATTGGGTCGAGCTGGATTTGAACCAGCGTAGACATATTGCCAACGAATTTACAGTCCGTCCCCATTAACCGCTCGGGCATCGACCCAGGAAGAATCTATTTTAGGCTTATTGCTAATTCATGATCAACTTCCTTTTGTAGTACCCTACCCCCAGGGGAAGTCGAATCCCCGCTGCCTCCTTGAAAGAGAGATGTCCTGAACCACTAGACGATGGGGGCATACATGCCCAACTGTTTATGTTCATAGTATGAACAGTTTTTTGAAATTGTCAATAGAATCTAATAATTCTAATTAGAAATTAGATTCAAAAGGATCTTTCCGTCCTAATATATGTACATAGATACATTTTCTATGTATATACATAGTGACTATGTCAAGAATTGACTAAAAGGGCCCCTTTAACTCAGCGGTAGAGTAACGCCATGGTAAGGCGTAAGTCATCGGTTCAAATCCGATAAGGGGCTTTATTTTTAGTTTAGTTTTTTCATAAAAGGCCATCATATTTCTATTTGATAGGGAATAGAGATATTGTTTGTTGATATTTTTAAAGTCATAAAGTCAAAAGTAAACAACTGTATAAGTATAATAAGTTATACTATATTATAACTGTAGTTATAAAGTTGAACTTTTATTCATTATAATGAATAATTATAAGATAAGTCGTCTCTCGAATCACCAAATATTCCTATTATTCATTATAATGAATAATTATAAGATAAGTCGTCTCTCGAATCACCAAATATTCCTATTTTCTATTTTTTGAATAAAATCCGTTGGAATGGAAAGATTCGAAATTAACAAATGAAAAAGTAAGTGGATCTAACTTATTGAATCATGACTATATACGCTATTCTGATATTTAAATTTGATAGAAATTAAATTGGAACAGTTGACTTTTTTTTTCTTTAGACTCCGCATAAATTTGTCGATATTTCCGATTCAATTTTTGTGTTCCTAGCTATTCCATAGAATAGATAGGAGAATAAATTGACTATTCTCTTCGTTCATAGAGAGGGAAACTTTTATTCCAAATCACAAAGCCATTTTCAATATTTTTCTTTGATTCCAAAACGGAATTAAATTCGATCTTACCTA